TTTCTTGATTTGTATCTTCAATTTTTGGAAACTTAGAAAGTTCTTCTGTCAAACCCTGATCAATGAACCTACAAAATCCTTCAAATTGTATCTGATTAAATCCAGGTATTGTGGACATTGCGTCTATCCCGGATTCTTTTGAAATTGGCAGTGATTTATACTCATCCATATCGAATTCTCCAAAAAACAAAAACAAAAATAAATACCATTTTGGCTGGCTCATTATCCATCAAATCAAATCCTATAGATCTAACAATGATGGAATTTCGATTCTATGAATCTTTGACTGGAATCTATGAGATAGGTGGAATAAAAATTTATACTTAACTTAAATTGGCATTTTTAAGAGATGCAAATGGAACGGAATTGATAAAACAGTCCTAGAAACAGAATTCTCCCACTTAGGCTTACTATGTTTTAGGATTTTTTTTAGAATATCAAAACTGATTCAGTTTCTTATATTATAATGTATAACGGTATTTATATTCTAATCTACTTGAATATTGAATACCAGAAAACCATCTGAATTTGTATTTATTAAACGTTAAACACGTGCAAAAATACCTCGTCTGGCCGTCTTCTTGCTTTGTTTAATGCTCTCCTTTCTCTCCTTTCCGTGGTCAATTGACAGCCTGACTTAGGGCGAAATATAATTGCATCGCGCAGACCAAAATAATCTTTTGGTTACTCACTGCGAATACTGAAAGAAGAATGAAAGAAGAAAGAAAGTTCTCGACCTTTGTTTTTCGGTTTGATTCAGAAACTTTATTTCATTGGTCTTTCTCGTCTTTCTCTTTTTCAAGTTTCAAGATTGTATAGTTTAATGGTAAAGTTTGATTACCATTAACCCCCAGAATAGTTAACGAGTCTTTCGGTTTGATCCTATTCATCTCCTAAAGGGGCCGCCTCTCTGCACCTATCCGATTTCTTGTGTTTTCCTTATGCTGATCCTCGGCCCCTATGGTCCAGCGGTTTCACGACTTCTCTCTTTCACGGAGATAACGAGGGTTCAAGTCCCTCTGGGGGTAAATCATGCCCATAGGAATGATATTTTCAATCGTCTAAAATCAATTAGGCGTTGGGTCGATGCCCGAGTGGTTAATGGGGACGGACTGTAAATTCGTTGACAATATGTCTACGCTGGTTCAAATCCAGCTCGGCCCAACAATTCGCCAATCTACCATCAGATGGTAGAACCCTCTTGTTCTTAAGAAATACCTGATACGAGAGAATAAAAAAGAATCTAAATTTTCTGCTAGATCCCTTCTGATTCCCCTGGGATTGTAGTTCAATAGGCAAGAGCACCGCCCTGTCAAGGCGGACGTTGCGGGTTCGAGCCCCGTCAGTCCCGACGGATCCAATAAGTACATCAATTCGCCTCTCCATTTTCTGTGAAATAAGGGACAGAGAGCATAATTTAATTCCGAAGGTCTTTCCCCCCTTTTTTTCAGGATTCTGTCGAAGAAAGAACAAACCCTAAACTAAAATGAAAATAACTAAAATAGTGAAGTTGATAGAATATTCCATCTTTGCTCCCGCGACTCATCTTTATCATACTTCTTTGTCTTCCAAAGAAAATTGGATCATTAAAAAAACGGCGTTTAGAACCTAATTCCTCTCTTTTTCCACTTCGCTTTGTATTGTTTGTTGGGGTTTTGTAGTTAATGGAAAGGGACGGGTGGTTAGATGCTACTTCATTTGATGGTTCTACAAGGAAGACCTAAGGTAGGTTATAGAAAAGACGGATAAATAAAGGAATTTTGGATTGGGCCGGGAATCCAATCTTGGATTCGGTATGGATAAAAGATCTTCGTATGTTATACTATTCAATTCTCGACGACGAATTAATTTAATAGCTCAGATATTGTTATTCATGATATTGATCCGATTCAAGATCATCGATAGGGAATGCATTCATTGAATTGACAGGTGAAAGATTTATCATCTCTATGGGATTAAATCCCGAGTTATTGTGAAATAAAAAAAACGATGAGATTATGGAAGTAAATATTCTTGCATTTATTGCTACTGCACTGTTCATTTTAGTTCCTACTGCTTTTCTACTTATAATTTACGTAAAAACAGTCAGTCAAAATGATTAATTACTTTAGTTGAAGAAATCAAATGAAAAGGATTCTATTTTTGCGTCTTAAATGAAATCAACGGGCTATAATCGGCGGTATTCTATGAGATCCGAGAGTATGGTAAGTAAGAAATAAATTTATTTCTTACCATACTCTCTATTAGTGTTATTGTAGTGTATAAAGTTGTACTTGACTTTCTAATAAAGTTGGTACTATATTAGCTTTTATCTTCAATATCTGTAGTTATTAATCCATATATGGAATTGACGTAGGACCCAATTCTATTTCTTTGATACATCTATTTATTCCAATAATAATTGTTTTACTGTTATAGAATACATTTCTCCACTAGAATCCAATGGAATTTCGAAATGAAGATATTTTGATTTGAAAATTATTTCAATTCAAATAAAAAAATGCGTTGCAGAACGATCTATAAAACAATTGATACCGTTTCATTCCTCAACTAAATTAGGAGTGCTTCTAAAGTCCACTTCTTCCCCATACTACGAGTGAAAGGGAAAATGTAAAGACTACCATTAAAGCAGCCCAAGCGAGACTTACTATATCCATGTGAATTATGTCCCTTATCTCTATGATAGAATTATTCCATTATTGCTCACTAATAATAGTAGAATCAATGGTCCAGAGTCAAAAAGGGATTCTGGCCAAACACTATTCATGAACCAATCAAATAAATCCATTTCTAAAAAATTACTATATGATATGATTTCTAATCGGCAAAGACTAAACACAAGTAAAATACACAATGACACCACAAAGGAATGTTACTAATGGAACATGTAGTAATAAAATAAGAGGGCCATTCCTTTTTTTTTGCCTTCATAAGTAAAAATAGCGAAATTGCTATCTATTACATACTTTTCTTTCCTATTTGATCTAATCCGTACCCTTTCCCGATTGTCTCTCTGAAGCAGTTGGGAGATAGTATATTATACTCTTCAGGAGGGAAAAAATGATTTTTTTCACTTTTTCTATACTTTTTCTATAAAAAAGTAAATTATCCATCCAATCTCACTCTAATAGTGATTCAATGCCTGAACACTCAGAGATTCTTGCGAGTCTATATTCGATTCGTTTGTTGATGAGGCGGCACCCGGATTTGAACTGGGGAAAAAGGATTTGCAGTCCCCCGCCTTACCACTCGGCCATGCCGCCAAAACGATACATAATAGTAGAAAATTTTCCCTTTTTGGGTTGGATTACTAAACTTTAGTTTATTGTACTTGCATCTTGCATCCTTTTTTTAATCCTTTTTCTAAATTTAGAAAAATTAGAAAATAAACCCTTTTTACCCTTTTGATTTTTACCCTTTTGATTGTATTTGATCCACCCCTTCGATTGATTGTATAGTATCTCAAAACCCACAATGCCGAAAAACTTCCCCTCACTTTTCTATTGAAAAATCAAATGTATATTTTCATCCAAAAAAGACAAAATTTATGACAAATGGGAACCATTAACTATTCGTTGACGGAGAATTCCTGAATGATTCTTGGGTTTGAATCTAAAATTTGGTTTGCCTAATGACATAAGAAAATACAAATTGATACATACTTAATCAGTATTGATTCTTTTGAATCAAAAATCCTTCTCAATTTCCATTATAACAAAAATTATAAGTATATGTAAACCCCAGAGCGTAAATTGTTACACAGATATCAAATTGGGTATCTTATTTATATTGCCTATAAATAAAGGGAATTTGTTGGAACAAAAAAAGGCCCGGCTGGGTATTGACCGGGCCAGGCCCAAAAGGCACTTCGAACAAAATAAAAGCAAGAAGGTCTTCCTTATTTATCTTTCTATTTGGATCTTTCGAGCATCTAAATGGAATTGCTAATTATATAATAACGATAAAGAATGTCAAAGAAATACTTTCTTTAATCCTTACTTGATGTGTAATGTAAGATAGTAATTATCTTTTTCAATTGGGAGAGATGGCTGAGTGGACGAAAGCGGCGGATTGCTAATCCGTTGTACGAGTTATTCGTACCGAGGGTTCGAATCCCTCTCTTTCCGTTTCCGTTGATGAGTTTCCATTTTTTTCTTTCAAATTTCGCAACCCCCCCTTTTTTTTACTAGTTAAACGTGTGGAATAGATAAAAGAAAATCTTAATAAAATTGTAAAATCAAGCAAGAAAAACGAAATTTTTATTTTATTCTTCACGTCCAGGATTACGTCCTGGATCATTGGATAGGAATCCAAAGATGAAGAGAGAAACAAAGAATATTACTACTGTGTAAACGAAAAGTTTGAGAGTAAGCATTACACAACCTCCAAGATCATTTTTTGAAAAAGGAAAACGAGAAAAGATAATAGATCCTCCATTTTTATATCACATATCCTATTTTGACACCAAGAAATGAATTCTAGAAATAGAAAAGAATGTTCATAAATTCAAATGAAGTTGAAATTTGTAATAAGAGTCTTTGATTACCGCAAATCACTTTCATACCTACAATTAGATATTGTAAGGAACCCTAACCTAATAAGGTCTTTCGCCGGAAAAAGGGTTAGAATCGGGAAATGGGGCGAACCGGATTTTTCGCAGCTATCCAAGAATTTCAATGTTTGAATCGAAGGTTCATACTGTCAGACTTATTTGATCTTATCAATTGTTATAATTTTTCTCGAATAAATCATGAATTTTCTAGGATAGTATTAAAGATCTTATCGAAAACTTACAGCAGCTTGCCAAACAAAGGCTAAAAGAAAAAAGAACAGGGGTATTACTGGCATAACATCTACGATTGGATTCAAAAAAGCATAGGCTTCGGGCAATTTGGCGAAGAAAAGACTACTCGGATAAAGGGCAGAATTAAGACAGATCAAACTAAAGATATTAAGCATAACAGACATTTTGTTCGTCGAGATAATTGCATTTTGATTGAGTTATTGATATAAGGAAAAATGAAGAAAGTAAGGTAAACAAAAAAATCCTTCTTTTTCCACCCAATCAAAAATCCTCCAATTCTCAAAGGAGAATAGAAGAAATCATACTTTCATACAATATCTTAATTGAATTATATGTAATGATCAATAAATTCAGTTGAATTCTAGATATACACATGTCAAAATCCTAGCACGAATCTATAATATATTCTATAAAGAATAAAGATTTTCTATAGATAGTTGGACTGGAATTGACGAACACTTAATACCAATATTATTCTTTATTAGTGTCCAATAAAAATAGAAATGGGGCGTAGCCAAGTGGTAAGGCAACGGGTTTTGATCCCGCTATTCGGAGGTTCGAATCCTTCCGTCCCAGAGCATATCCATTGTATCCGAATACACCTTTTTTGTTCAACAAGATTCTGTTTCAAGGCCTAATATTGGATAGAATATGATTCTTCTTTCTTTTCTGATTTTGAATGATTCTTTTCGTAATCATATCTCAGTTTTTCACAAACTGAACTAAATCTGGTTCAAATGACATGCAAATGTAACTGAATCCTTTTGTGATCCAGATAAGATGGGACATAGATCACAGTTGCAGAAAGATTACTTAACCTCAGGTTAAATAAAATATGAAAATACATATAAAACGAGGAAGTGCTTAGCCTATAGGTATGTATTGTTATCCTATTTCAGTGACAATAGTCTTTCTATTTTTGTGAAAAATAATTTGCATCCCTAAAATATTAAAATTTAAATATTTAACAATGATATTTATTTTTATTGTTCGATCTATTTATCTTATTTGCTTTAAATCATTGACAATTCGACTCGAAAAGAAACATAGATTTATCTTTCTTATGATAATCAAATATAGTCTTTACTGTAAAACTTGACTCAAATAATGATGTATAAGGATGTATAAGTAGGAAACTTTTTCAATTATCAAGATTTGTAATGATTCCTTATGGGTTGAATCTTTGGGAAGTTGGAAATGGGTCAGTCTATCTTATTGAGTCACTTGAAGAGGCAGAGTCAAATATAATTTATTTATTCGTGTTATTTCTGTTAGTTATGTTATTTCTATATTTATATTTCTTCATATTTCTATTATATATTTTTTTTAGATAGAGATTTCTAGAAAAATGTTTCCTTCATATAAAAAAGACGGGGTCTTGCTAATATTTTTTCAGAAAAATATTTATTATCTATGTAGATAAGAAAAAATAGAAATTACTATGTCTCTGTACCGACTGAACCAATGACTATTCATGATTCCATAATTGAATCAATTCCATACTGGTTCCAAATTAGAGGAATGTTATGGTAAAACTTCGTTTAAAACGATGTGGTAGAAAGCAACGTGCGACTTGAAGGACACGATCCGGTGTGGATTCTTATTCTTACATCCACCATTTTATATAGGAATGAAGGTGCTCTTGGCTCGACGTCGTTTGTTCTATTCTACTAGAGCCCTTCTTTTTTTATTGGGTTGTAATGTAAATAGTTCATGATGGAGCTCGAGTAGAAAGTATTGATTAATTTCTCAGGGGCAACGATCTAGGGTTAATGCCAATCAATAAATTGGAACAACTTCGTAAGTATATCTTCGATATAGAAATTGAAAGGATCCGATTCGAGCAAATTTTCAATTCAAAAAAATTTGTTGGAACGGCTAAAACTTTTTTCGATCCACAGTGTATCGCGCGCGAATCAACCGTCGGTATGATTCTTTGATAGAAAGAAATCACAAAAGGGGTATGTTGCTACCATTTTGAAAGGATTAAGAAGCACCGAAGTAATGTCTAAACCCAAGGATTTAAAACAAAGATAAAGGATCCCAGAACAAGGAAACACCACTTCAATTGTCTCACGGATCCGAATAAAGAATCCAAATAGATTTTAAACGAGACAAAAGGGGGGTTAAAGACCACTCAATAAAAAAATATCTTAAATAAAAATCTTTAAGATATTTGAGAATTATTCAACTTGAGTTATGAGTACAAATGATTTTTTATTTTTTCAGGAAGGGTGCTAAATAAATATGAGTTAAATTATAGGCTAATTTATTTTACGGATTCCTTTCCTATTTATTAGAATTTTATCCATAGACAAAACTTCGAATCATTTTTTCTCGAGCCGTACGAAGAGAAAACTTCCTATACGGTTCTAGGGGGGGGGGGTTCTTTTTCATCTACATCTATCCCGATGAGCCGTCTATCGAATCGTTGCAATTGATGTTCGATCCCGAAGAGAAGGAAGAGATCTTCGGAAAGTGGGTTTTTATGATCCGATCAAGAATCAAACTTATTTAAACGTTCCCGCTATTCTCTATTTCCTTGAAAAAGGCGCTCAGCCTACAGGAACTGTTCAGGATATTTTAAAAAAGGCAGAGGTTTTTAAGGAACTTTGCCCTAATCAAGCGAAATTCAATTAAATTAAGGAAATAAAAACTAAGGGTAGGATAGTGATTTCTATATAATTTTGGATATC